AATAAATGGAAATTTTATTGACAAAACCTTTTCAATTGTAGCCAATATCTTATTACGAATAATTCCGACAACTTCAGGAGAAAAAGAGGCATTCACCTATTACAGAGATGGTGCGATTTGATTATTATTTTTTTTTTTAAATCTACGCTTGTTGAAGGTGAAGTTTGTAAATAAAGCAACCCCTTCTATCGTGTATCCCCGATTAATGCAGCCTCAGATGCTTCAATTTTCGATTCTAGAGTATTGAGCGAAAGGTTACACCTATAGGTTAAGTTAACCCTACTCCACTAGTACCAATAGGAGGCATAGGGGAAGAAGCACTACCCCTAGAAATCAACACACGAAAACTTTGTTAGAAATGATTCCCTTTACTTATCAGGATCGGGACTAACAAGAATGGTTGGGACAACAAACATCCATCTCGTTCGTATTTTGGATACCCGTATAACCATCGAAGACTGTTGAAGTGACTAATTCCTGCAAATTTAAGGGCGTTGAAGACAAAGAAATTGTTGGGGTCGCCTTTTTTATCTAATATAATACCAACATGCTTGATGTTAAGGAAAGATCTTTTACAAGAAGGTTGGCTAGAGATTTCTTGTAAAAACACCAGCCCCGCTCAGTTTATAATGAAAATCTTTCAATCTTTTTTGATTCCATATCTTTTTTTCATTATGCACATAAAGGAGGAGCCGTATGAGGTGAAAATCTCACGTACGGTTCTGGAACGGAGATTCTTTGAATCGAATGACGACCGTAACGGATGTCGGCTCAATCCGAAGGAAATTATGCGGAAGCTTTACAGAATTATTATGAAGCTATGCGACTGGAAATTGATCCTTATGATCGAAGTTATATACTCTATAACATAGGCCTTATCCATACAAGGAACGGAGAACATACAAAAGCTTTGGAATATTATTTTCGGGCACTAGAGCGAAACCCGTTCTTACCACAAGCTTTTAATAATATGGCCGTGATCTGTCATTACGTGCGACTATCTCCACTATAGAAATAAAAAAAAAAGGGAAAGAAAGAATAAATCCGTTAATAAATACTATAAAAAAGGTAGGCTTTCTACATATGTATTGTTCAAAACAACGATTTTTATCAGCTGTAGTAAAGAAATAAACTTCATATTCAAAGTAGAAATATTAATATGAAGAAATAGGTATGCCTAAATACTTTATTCTATGGATAAAGGATCTAATTGATAGAGGAAGCGCCGTAAAGATCAATTCGCGAGGTTTTGGTCCGATACAATAAGAACTGCTTACTTATGTCATGATATGAGATAAAAGTTAGGAATCAACTTATGTAATAAAGTGGATCCCCTAAGGTATTTAGCAGCGGTGTAGCATCAGATCCCAAAGATAGTAAGTCTTTTCCTTCTTATGAAGGCAGGTCTTTTTCAAAGATTCTATATAAATTTATATATGAAACCGAGATAGTTACCTTTACAGAAAATTCTAATGATAGTGAAAATGCTTATGCTTTATTGTTCTGAAGGTGGGAGAAAAGATAAAACTGATTATTAAGAAAATTTTTAGTTTGAAACTCATGTAATTAACCTCTTTCTTTTGGTTAACTCGAGAAAAAAAAAAGGGATCTCGATATATCTATGAGAAATCTCATTCAATTAGATACGATAGATTACATCAAAAGAATTTGACCGCTGAGCCGTATGAGGTCGGAAACTCTCAAGTACGGTTCTAAGGGAAGGAATTTACCCCCCTATTCTGACCGGGGAGAACAGGCCGTTCAGCAAGGGGATTCGGAAATTGCGGAGGCTTGGTTCGATCAAGCCGCCGAGTATTGGAAACAAGCTATAGCGCTTACTCCTGGCAATTATATTGAAGCACAGAATTGGTTAAAGATTACAAGGCGGTTTGAATAAGAACACCGTTATATTTATTTATTTCTAATTTTTTCTATTTCTATTTGTTAGAATTAATTATTTGTTGTCCCTATCGGTCGTCAAATAACTAAAACGGATCCTTTTTATGGGAAGAACCAACCAAAGAATTTCATTATATCCCTTCTAAAGATCGTTCTATTTCGTCTAATATTTCGTAGGAATAAACGATATACAGATCGATAGACCGATCGATATACAGATAAATCGATATACAGATTAAAGTAGAGAATCTTTTTAGTTTCTGCTTTTAAAACTAATAAAAAAACCTTCGAATAACTAAATATAAATACTGAGATGTCTCTTAGTTTAGTAATTACTTCTCGCCAAATTTTTAATTTTGAAATTTTGAATAGAGTACGGAATAGAGTCACATTAATATGTTATATGCATGCAAGACATAAAGTATAAAGTAGTTCCGTTTAGTAACTTATAATTGAGATATGAATACACTAGATTGCACAAAAAAAAATGGTTTTTGAGTCAATTCAAAGCCAAGAAAAGGGGTTTATAAGATTAAAAAGGTCCGTTAAGCGCCTCACAGATATGTCATAATAGATCCGAACACTTGCCCCGGATCGACTT